TTTCCTATATGTGGCGCAACCCAACTTTTATTTTTCAAGTTTCTAATGCCTTAACCTTTTTTGAATTTACTAAATAATAAATAAAAAATGTACTTTTGATTTGACAGCAATATATGTTGGATATGTAAATCTTAGATGTGAAAATATGTGGAATTCATAGACGAAAGGGTATAAATAAGAAAGAAAAAAAGAATAGGCTAGACGGAAAGAAATATGCTAAATAAAAAAAAGGGGCCGATGCGAGAGCCAATGCGATAGAAATGAAATAATGAACCATAAATTAAATCGAATTTAGGGTTCAGGTTCGAATTCCGTCGATAATATATATGGGATTATCTATAATGATAGAAAAAGAAAAGACTTTATACAATACAAATTTTTGTTCATTGACTTGATATTTTGAAAATAGATTGGTTGAACTCACTCATTGAAATTGAATCAAAGAAAGAGAAAAAGGAAGGAATAAGTAAACAGTTGAATTGGATTCGGTTGTATGATCCCAACAAAATCGAGTGTTAACTCCCATTTCGTAGTGAATTAACCGATCAACTTGTTATCGGACAGTTCTTTTTTTTTCATTTTCGCAAAAAAGAATAAGAATAAATATATATATATAAATATAATATTAATAATATTATTTGACTTTATTACTTTATAATAATAATTATGAGAATCAATCCTACTACGTCTAGCCCTGGAGTTTCCACATTTGAAAAAAAGAACCTGGGACGTGTCACTCAAATCATTGGTCCAGTGCTAGATTTAACTTTTCCACCAGGCAAGATGCCTAATATTTACAACGCTCTGGTCGTTAAGGGCCGAGATACTGCTGGTCAACCCATTAATGTAACCTGTGAGGTACAACAATTATTAGGAAATAATCGCGTTAGGGCTATAGCTATGAGTGCTACAGACGGCCTAACGCGCGGAATGGAAGTGGTTGATACAGGGGCTCCTTTAAGCGTTCCGGTGGGCGGAGCAACTCTCGGACGAATTTTTAATGTACTTGGGGAGCCCGTTGATAATTTAGGTCCTGTAGATACTCGAACAACATCTCCTATTCATAGATCCGCACCCGCCTTTATACAGTTAGACACAAAATTATCTATTTTTGAAACAGGAATAAAAGTGGTAGACCTTTTAGCCCCCTATCGCCGTGGAGGGAAAATAGGGCTGTTTGGGGGGGCTGGAGTGGGTAAAACCGTACTCATTATGGAATTAATCAACAATATTGCAAAAGCTCATGGAGGTGTATCTGTATTTGGCGGCGTAGGTGAACGTACTCGTGAAGGAAATGATCTTTACATGGAAATGAAAGAATCCGGAGTTATTAATGAACAAAATATTCCAGAATCCAAAGTGGCTCTAGTCTACGGGCAAATGAATGAACCGCCCGGAGCTCGTATGAGAGTTGGTTTGACTGCCCTAACTATGGCGGAATATTTCCGAGATGTTAATAAACAAGACGTACTTCTATTTATTGACAATATCTTCCGTTTTGTCCAAGCAGGGTCTGAAGTATCTGCCTTATTGGGCAGAATGCCTTCCGCTGTGGGTTATCAACCTACTCTTAGTACCGAAATGGGCTCTTTACAAGAAAGAATTACTTCTACCAAGCAAGGGTCCATAACTTCGATCCAAGCAGTTTATGTACCTGCAGACGATTTAACGGACCCCGCTCCTGCCACGACATTTGCGCATTTAGATGCAACTACTGTACTATCAAGAGCGTTAGCCGCCAAAGGTATCTATCCAGCAGTAGATCCTTTAGATTCAACATCAACTATGCTCCAACCTCGAATCGTTGGCGAGGAACATTATAAAATTGCGCAAAGAGTGAAGCAAACTTTACAACGTTACAAAGAACTTCAGGACATTATAGCTATCCTTGGGTTAGATGAATTATCCGAAGAAGATCGTTTAACCGTAGCAAGAGCACGAAAAATTGAGCGTTTCTTATCACAACCATTTTTCGTTGCCGAAGTATTTACAGGTTCGCCAGGAAAATATGTTGGTCTAGCAGAAACAATTAGAGGGTTTCAATTGATCCTTTCCGGGGAATTCGACGGGCTTCCCGAGCAGGCCTTTTATTTAGTAGGTACCATCGATGAAGCTACCGCGAAAGCTATGAACTTAGAAATGGAGAACAAATTGAAGAAATGACCTTAAATCTTTGTGTACTGACTCCCAATCGAATTGTTTGGGATTCCGAAGTAAAAGAAATCATTTTATCTACTAATAGTGGACAAATCGGCGTATTACCCAACCACGCTCCGATTGCCACTGCGGTGGATATAGGTATATTGAGAATACGACTTACCGACCAATGGTTAACGATGGCTCTGATGGGCGGTTTTGCTCGAATAGGCAATAATGAGATCACCGTTTTAGTAAATGATGCTGAGAAGGGGAGTGACATTGATCCACAAGAAGCTCAGCAAACTCTTGAAATAGCAGAAGCAAATTTGAGGAAAGCAGAAGGAAAAAGACAAACAATTGA